TGATGATATGTCTACGCTGGTTCAAATCCAGCTCGGCCCAATAATTCGTTGCTCCATGAATATGAAATAACCAATTTGTCCTCCAGAAACAGAAATGCCTGATCCGTAGAAATGAAGAGAAAGAGTCAATTTTTTCTCTATCCATGTTTTTCTCATTCGTTCTGATTTTTCTAACGATCTAGATTAATGATACTTAATTAAGATTAAGTATCATAAAAATAGTTCTTTTTCTCATTGAGAAATTGATTATCTATTTTTTTGGCAATAAAATAACCACTCGTTACTAGTAATCCGTGTCGCTCTCACTATATTCCATATCCATGTGGATATTCAGTATATCATTCGTGTTTCTGTTACAACACAACGAATAGAATGTTCTTATCAAACTGGTAAGAATATGTATGCCATACACCTTGCTGGGATTGTAGTTCAATCGGTCAGAGCACCGCCCTGTCAAGGCGGAAGCTACGGGTTCGAGCCCCGTCAGTCCCGAACTAGGATCCGATAAATTTATCAATTCATCTCCCCATTTTCTGTGAAAGGGGGGACAGGTAGCAAGATCTAATCCTCAGCGGGGATCCTTATTTCTTTTGTTTTTCGTTTCGCATTTATCATCAGACAAGTACGGGAATTTCAATTTCTTTCACTAATACCGATTGATAAGGGGAGACATATGTAAGTTGGTACAATCGGTGGCATTACTATATTCAGTATTTTAATAGATACCATACTCGTCTGACTTTCTTTTTCAATTGTTCTTGAACAATGAAATGGAATAGAGTTCCCCTATTTTTACCGGGAGTACATACACAAATTGTATTCGTTTATTGTACGATACACAATGAACTTAACATAATTACCTCGACTTTGTTTGTGTATCCTCAATGACTAATTGGAAACAATCTATCTATTCTCATGCAAATTGCACACTGAATTTTTGATGTATGCGTTCTAGTCTCAATCCAAGAAAGAAGAAGAGATACTATACTAATAAAATAAAAGACCAAGCAACGCCCCTTTTTAGTAAATTTGTTGGAATATTAGATCCTTTCTACTTAACACCCGTCCTTTTTTCCATCTCACTTCTACTGTTTGGATCTGTGTGACCCATAGAATACCGGTCATATAATATCTCATAATTGTATGTATAAGTATAAGGAAAGAGAGTTGTATAAGGAAGACAAAGACAGTAGGTTATGGAAAAGAAAAAAGTGGAAAAAGGGATGAAAAATTCAATGGAATTCCTGATCCAATAAAGAATCCCATTTCGGATTTAGTATGGATAAAATAAAAGATTTTCTTATGTTATACTATTCAATTCTCGACGATGAATCGATTTGATAGATCAGATATTGTTATTCATAATATTGATCCGATTCAGTATCATCAGAATTCAATTCATCCCATTGAATTGACAGGAGTCAAATTTCTTATCTCTATGGGATTAGATCCCGAGTTATTGCGAAGTAAAAAAAACAATGAGATTATGGAAGTCAATATTCTCGCATTTATTGCTACTGCACTGTTCATTCTAGTTCCTACTGCTTTTTTACTTATCATCTACGTAAAAACAGTCAGTCAAAATGATTAATTTAACTGAAACTTGGTTGGATTATTAGTTCTTATCAATGATTGAAGAAATAAAAGAAAGGGATTAAAACTCCAAGTTTTAAATGAAACGATTTGGCTGGAATCATAAGTATCTGAGATAGTGTGGTAGAAAGAACTATATTATATATAGTTCTTTCTACCACACTAGATAGTATTGTATATTTTTATCATATAAATTTATTATCATATAAATAGTATGATCATATAAATTTTATCATATAAAGTTGTATACAGATATGGTTTTATATAGATATAGATCAATTTACAATATGTACATGTATTAGATGTACATCTAATACATATACATCGAAATAGCAGTCTAATTCTATTTCTTTTTTTTTTTCGCTACATCTACTTGTATGGGTTTCGATCAATCCAAAATAATCCAAGGCCAACTCTTCTAATTCCTAGGCTTCTTATAACTTATAACTTAATATATAGATTTATATTAATAATTAGATTTATATATAATATATATTTATTTATATATAATAAACTAAATATATATATATATAAGTCCCGAGATCCATCGAAAGAATTAATGGAGGAAAAATAGTATGGGTATGGGCATATATTAACTATATAAAAAAAAAAAAAGAAAAATAAAAGAAAACGAAACCAAGGAATCTTTTTTTTTTTTTTAGTTTCGCAAAACGATCAATTAAACGATTGATACAATTCGATCACTCAATCGATTATTCAATTAGTAGTACCCCTAGAGTCCACTTCTTCCCCATACTACGAGTGAGAGGGAAAATGTAAAGACTACCATTAAAGCAGCCCAAGTGAGACTTACTATATCCATGTGAATTATGTCTCCTATCTCTATGAAGGAATTATTTCATTATTGATTATTGATCAATAATCATAGTGGAATCAATGGTGCAGAGTCAAAAGAAAATAGTATTCTGACTTAAGGCTATTGATGAACTAATCCAATGAATCCACTCGTAACAAGTTCCTATATTAGAAAATTTCTGGTAGAATCGGGAAGCATTAAGCACAAATACGATACACACACCTTTTATTTGGAAATAGCAAAGGAATGCTCCTAATGGAGCATGTAGAAATAGTAAGACCTATTGTTTGTTACCTTTCTTTCATAAGCAAAAGACGTCAAAATATACCATCAAGATAGATAACCATCTATCAGATACCTCTATTTTATTTGATCTAAGGCTTACGTCTTTCTTTCTGTGAAAGAATGGAATGGTAAGACACCACCACCATTATTACATACATTCTTTTTTTTGTAATCCCCTACACGGGCAAAGAATTTTTTTTTTCAACTTTTCTTTTGACTCTATAAATAAGAGCCGCCCAACCATGTTGATTGAATGTTTGAGTACTCAAAGCCTCTCGTGAGTCTGGATACAAAGTATCTTCAGTCCTTTCCACAACTTCTAAATTGATTTCCCATCCATCAGCCTATTCTATTCAATCTAATTCCAGACAGAGTCAGTAGACACTATTTTAGTATTTAGTATAGGTAGTGTAAGATAATTAGGAAGTCTTGATAGTCTTTCGTATAATCTCTTCTTCAATCCTAGGAGCAAAAATGGAGTGTCCTTTAGGAACCTTTGGATACTAAGATTTCCGACCTCTTACTTTCGTAGTTCTGAATCCCAGAATTGACTCTCACTATTTATTTGATTTATTTGATTCAATTGATATCATAAATCAAATAAATGTCCGAATCAATCATTAATAAGTAAGGGTTACTTCATACCTATTGGTACCGGTTTGGACCGGTACCCAGAACCCAGATTTTGAGAAAAAAAAATTTACAGTTTTTTTATAGAATTATGGATTCTCAAAATCAAGTATCGACACGACAGACCTAGTCGTTTGCCTCTGCTTCTTGCGGGGCAAGAATTTGTCGAGTTAGATCAGCAGAATAAGAAATTTCAAGTCTTTTGTTGATCAGGCGACACCCGGATTTGAACTGGGGATAAAGGATTTGCAGTCCCCCGCCTTACCACTTGGCCATGCCGCCAAATCTGATCCAAAATGGACAATATTTTTATCCATCCATATTCTATTACTCATTTTTTTATCTTGAATCCCATTGTACTTATCCCTTTTCAAAAATTAATCCCTATTTTTTATTGGATCCAGTTTAGATTATTCTCTTCGATTGATTGTATCTCAAAAGACACACTGCTTAAAAACTTCCCTTCTCCTTCTATTGAAAAGAGAAAAAATGGATTTCCGGTCACAGACCGAAAAATTCAGGGAAAATTGGAACCATTAACCATTTTCACTTTAGAATTAGTGAACGGTTCTTAAATTTGTATCTCAAATTGTGTTTCTTTAATGGTATAACAAAATCAAATTGATTTACGACTAATCAGTATCAATTATTTTCAATAATCAATCCTTTTCAATTTCAATTATAACAAAATATATGTGTATATGTAAACCCCAGAACAGAAATTGTTAGACGGATACCGAATTGGGTCTTTCTCTTATGTACATATCCCTATAGAGAATTATCGTGCTTCAATTTTTCATTGAATATTTTGAATAGAAAATAGGAATTATGATATAGTGCGACCTGACTTCTGTTGCCACAAGTAGAATTACGATAAAAGATGCGATATGCGGATAGGTATATCGGCATGTACTTAATAAATACTACTCCTATTACTATTACGCAATTCAATCGTATTCTATCTATAAATTCTACTACCAAAAAGAATCCACGAATTCTTTTTTGAACATTAAAGTGTGCTAAAAAAAGGAAATTCTATACTGCTCCTGATTATTCTGTCTTTATCTCATTCATAAAGAGCAGATTTAATCCTGAATCCATTTATTTTTTTGGTACCCAATCTGATCGTAATATCATAATAATAGGTAGAAATTGGATCAATTTTTATATTCTATACAAGACTCCATAAGTGGAAGTGATAGAATCTTTTTTCCAGGAATGTTTTATCAATTCATTTCCATTTGTACTTGTCGCAAATTCGAACTTGCGTCGAAAATGCTCTTCATTCCTCCGTCTCGTTTCCGTTCATACGTATGAAATACATTACATTACATATATGGAGTTGGCTGAAATTTCATGTGATTCAGTAAACAGAATATACATTCCATCATTGCTAGATCGATCCGTATGGTTCGATGAATAGTGAGTCAATAATGGGATTTTTTCGATAAACAGGAAACTTAAGATTAAGATGCTCCGGAATGGAAATGAGGGAATGTCCACAATACCTGGATTTAGTCAGATTCAATTTGAGGGATTTTGTAGATTCATTAATCAGGGCTTGACGGAAGAATTTCATAAATTTCCAAAAATTGAAGATCAAGAAATTGAATTTAAATTATTTGTGGAAACATATAAATTGGTAGAACCCTTGATAAAAGAAAGAGATGCTGTG